TCCAAATTTATCGAGTTATAAGAATCCATAGTAAAATAAAGTCCTTGGTTATTCAACTTAGATGAAATAGTAATAGTTCTGCTCATTTGTATACTACGAAATTTATATGAAATTCAATCTGATTAAAAAGTCTACTATCTCTCTTTGTCCAAAAAGAATACAATTTGAGCGGAAGGTACATATCTTTTTAGTTAGAATTTTTCTTTTTTTATGTTATTCTGTAATGTACAGTTCCTTTGTTTGCGGGATCATTTTCCCCGAGCCGAGGGGGTAATGAGAAGAATTATAGAATGGATTGCTAATTATGCCTAGATCTCGGATAAATGGAAATTTTATTGATAAGACCTCTTCGATTATAGCCAATATTTTATTACGAATAATTCCGACAACTTCAGGAGAAAAAAAGGCATTTACCTATTATAGAGATGGTGTGATTTGATTCTTTTTTCTTGTTTTTTTTTTTAGCCCTCATTTCATTCTTACGAGAAAAGACGTGGTTCGGAATAGAAAGAACCAAATTTTTGAAATAAAGCTACGCTTAGTGAAGGTAAAGTTTGGAGATAGAACAATTCCTTCTGTCGTGTATCCTCGATTGATCCAGCCTCAGATACTTTAATTTACTTTCAATATCGATTTTAGTATTGAACAAAAGGTTACACCTATAGGTTCTGTATTGCAGGGCAATCCTACTCCAATAGTACCAATAGGCGGCATAGGGGAAGAAGCACTACACTAGGAATCAACAACACGAAAACTTTGTTATTTTGTTATAAATTGCCCTTTTCCTTATCGGTATCGGGCCTAACAAGAATGGTTGGGACAACAAACATCCATCTCGTTTGTACTTTGGATACCCGTATAACCATCAAAGATCGTTGAAGTAACTAATTCCTGGAAATAGTAGGCGTTGAGGACAAAGAAATCGTTGGAGTTACCATTTCTATCTAGCACTAATACGATTGGTGTTAAGAAAAAAAACCTCTTGCGGGAAGGCTGGCTAGAGATTTCTTGTAAAAATACCAGCTCCTGTCAGTTCATAATAAGAATAGGGAATTTTGGATTCCATGGATTATTCCCCTTAGTACTATGCACAGAAGGGAGGAGCCGTATGAGATGAAAATCTCACGTACGGTTCTGGAGCGGAGATTTTTTGAATAAAATGAACGACCGTAACGGATGTCGGCTCAATCCGAAGGAAATTATGCGGAAGCTTTACAGAATTATTATGAAGCTACGCGACCAGAAATTGATCCCTATGATCGAAGTTATATACTCTATAACATAGGCCTTATACACACAAGCAACGGGGAGCATACAAAGGCTTTGGAATATTATTTCCGGGCACTAGAACGAAACCCATTCTTACCACAAGCTTTTAATAATATGGCCGTGATCTGTCATTACGTGCGACTATCTCCACTATAGAAAGAAGGAAAAAAAGATCAAATTGGCTAGTCAATACTAGAAAAAAATAGGCTTTCTACATATGCATCGTCCAAAGCAACGATTTTTATCAGCTGTAGCAAGGAAAGAAACTTCATGATAACAAAAAAAAGGAAGAAAATAAGTACAGCCTACATATTATACTCTATGGATAAAGGATCGAATTGATAAAGAAAGCACCGTAAAGATCAATTAGCGAGCTTTTGGGGTCGATACAGTTAAGAACTGCTTACTTATGTCACGATATGGGATATAAAGTTAGGAATCAACTTATGTAATAGAGTCGATCCACTAAAGTATTGAGCAGCGGTGTAGCATCAGATCCCAAAGATAGTAAGTTCTTTTTTCTTATGGAAGAAAGTCTTTTTCAAAGATTCTATATAAATTTCATATATGAAACCGAGATGGTTACCTTTCAGAAAATTATAACGATATAGGGGATATCTATGCTTCATTTTTCTGAAGGTGGGAGAAAAGCTAAAACTAATTAATTATTGATCAAAATTAGAATTTGAAACTTATGTAATTAACTTCTTCTGGTTAACCCAAGAAAAATGGGATAGATTTATCATAAATCTAATTCAGTTAGCATAGGGTAAATTAAAATGAGACCGCAAAAAGAATCGATTGTTGAGCCGTATGAGGTAGGAAACTCTCAAGTACGGTTCTAAGGGAAGGAATTGACCCACCTATCCCAACCGGGGAGAACAGGCCATTCTGCAGGGTGATTCTGAAATTGCGGAGGCTTGGTCCGATCAAGCTGCTGAGTATTGGAAACAAGCTATAGCGCTTACTCCAGGTAATTATATTGAAGCACATAATTGGTTGAAGATCACGAGGCGTTTCGAATAAAAAACGACTCGTTAATTCATTAAAATTGATTCTTTGATCCATCAATCAAATAAAAGAGACCATTACCATGACCATGACATGAGAAGATTCAATCAAGAGTTTCATTATATCCCTTCCTTGTAATGTAAAATCATTCTATTTTGTATAGTATTTTATAGGGATAAATGATACAGATACCGTACAGAGTAGAACTAATAAAACTAAT